TAGTTTTATATAATTCTTATTTTAATAATTAAATAAAATAAATGAATAATAAAAAAAAAAAAAAAACAAAGTACTTCTGAATTGATCTCACCCCTTCTTTAATAATTTCAATTCTTCTTTGTTGAGTAATAACTTAATTTTTCAATAAAATACTTCTTGTAGAAATATAACTAGCCCGTCGTTTTTACTTATGAAAAAGAATTCCATATTAATTCATGAATTATGATACATATTCTATATATGAATATGGATATGGAAAAGGAGAAAAAAGATATTTTTTTATTGGAATTGGGTTTCTTTCTCTTTTTTTTTTTTTTTCATTCCTATTCTTCTTTCTATTTCTGAAAAAAGGGGGGCTTACAAAATAAAGGATTTTTTCGTTCCCAATAGTTATGTATTTAATCGGTGGATAGGAGCATACTCTGGATTGGAATCGTGCCTTGGGGAGTACTGCCTAATAATTTCTACCAACTTTAAGCCCCAATTAGTATTCTTTGTTTGTATATTATGTAAAAATGTCCTTTTGGATAATTTACAAAAATTCCATTTCCATTACAAATCCGTTACATATCTTGGTGTTTCTAACCATCCACTCGTTTTTGTTCAACCCCCCGTTATGATAATACATGTATCTTAATACATACAAATGATAGTGAAAACGCAATACGGTGGATCTTTTGAGCCCGCTTCAAGTCAGGATGACTAATTAACCAATCTTGGGGTAAACGGTTTCTTATGTTTATGTTTATTTCCGCTTAACTCTTTCTTATACATGGAAAATGAGACTCAATATTTTTACTGCGAATTTATATATTCTAAATTATCTAATTTATATATTATATATAATATAAGCTGTTTTCTTTCACTCATATAACTATTTGATTTAATTCTTCAATCCGAATAATGAATAAAAAAAATGAAGATATCTAACTTTACTCAATTCATTCCACCGCTTTCCTAGAAAGGAAGAATAGAGAAAAGTTTATGTCTATATATCAACGAATCGCACGTAGAGATATTGATAACACACATAAAGTTAATGGTATTTCATAACTAATCGATTGAGCAGCAGCTCGTAGACCACCTAAAAAGGAATATTTATTATTTGACCCGTATCCTGACATAAGAAGTCCAATGGGAGCAATACTTGAAATAGCAATCCATAAAAAAACACCAATATTGAGATCCGCTAAAACAAGGCGATAACCAAACGGAACTACTAAATAGCTTACTAAAATTGATATCACTGCTATGGATGGACCGATACTGAATAAACGAGTATCCCCTCTAGATGGAAAAAGATTTTCTTTGAAAAGAAGTTTTGTCCCATCTGCTAGAGCTTGAAGAACTCCCAAAGGACCGGCGTATTCAGGTCCAATACGTTGTTGTATTCCCGCGGATATTTCTCTTTCTAACCATACAATTACCAGTACGCCTATTGTGATTCCCAATACAAGAGTCAAAATAGGAATAAGTAACCATATAATTCCATAGACCCCTTTTAAAAATTCCAATCTAGAAAAAGAATCGATATCTTGTACTTCTGGTGTATCAATTATCATTTCAACGATCAACTTCTCCCATAATGATATCTATACTACCTAGTATTGTCATAATATCAGCCAATTTCATTCTTTTAACTAACTGAGGAAGAATTTGCAAATTGATAAAACCCGGCGGTCGAATTTTCCATCTCCAAGGAAAACCACTCCGATCCCCTATCAGAAAAACCCCCAACTCTCCTTTTGGAGCTTCGACTCTCACATAAAGTTCTTGTTTCGGCAATTCAAATGTAGGAGAAGGTTTTTTACTAATAAAGCGATATTCAAAATCATTCCATTCTGGATTCCTTTCTCTATCAAAATATCGGGTTTCTAAATTCTCATATGGCCCCCCCGGAATTCCTTCGAGAGCCTGTTGAATAATTTTTATGGATTCCACCATTTCACCAATTCGGACTAGATAACGAGCCAACGAATCCCCTTCTTTTTGCCACTGTACTTCCCAATCAAATTCGTCATAACACTCATACTGATCAACTTTACGAAGATCCCATTGTATTCCGGACGCTCGCAGCATTGGTCCCGATAAACCCCAATTTATTACTTCCTCTCGACCAATAATGCCTACCCCCTCGACTCGTTCTAAAAAAATAGGATTGCGTGTAATAAGTTGTTGATATTCAGCAATCCTTATTAAAAAATAATCGCAGAAATCCAAACATTTATCTATCCAGCCATGAGGGAGATCAGCCGCTACCCCCCCGATCCGAAAATAATTATGCATCATTCTCATACCGGTGGCAGCTTCGAATAGATCATATACTAATTCTCTTTCTCTGAAAATATAGAAAAAGGGAGTCTGGGCACCAATATCCGCCATAAAAGGGCCGAGCCATAACAGATGAGAAGCTATACGACTCAACTCCAACATAATTATTCTGATATAGCTGGCTCTTTTAGGTACTTGAATATTTCCCAGCTGTTCCGGTCCATTTACCGTTATTGCTTCTGTGAACATAGTAGCTAAATAATCCCAACGTGTTACATAAGGTAAATATTGTATAATTGTTCGGTTTTCCGCAATTTTTTCCATCCCTCGGTGTAAATAACCCAATATTGGTTCACAGTCAATAACATCTTCACCATCTAGAGTAATGATAAGTCGAAGAACACCATGCATTGATGGATGGTGGGGACCCATATTGACTACCATGAGGTCTTTTCTTGGAGCTGGTATATTCATAGGTTTTTCCTTAATTCATTCTTTCATGAATTGTTGAAAACGAAAAAAAGTTCATTCAAATTCAAGATCTAATAAATCAAATAATTCAAAATGCTTCTTCAAATTAACGAGTTTTTGATTCCCGAATATCCAACCGATTAATTAATTCTTTATAACCTATTCTATTTTTCTTTGACAAATAAGATAGCAGTCGTTGGCGTTTTCCCAGAATTTTACGTAGACCTCTCTGAGATAAATAGTCTTTTTTGTGTAATTGTAAATGTGAAGTAAGTCTTCGTATCCTATTGGTGAAACTAAATATTTGAAATTCAACAGAACCCCTGTTTTCTTCTTTTTCTTCTTGTGAAATAACTGAGATGAATGAATTTTTTACCATAAAATGAAACCCCCTTCTTTTTTTAAGATATTTTTATTGATAGATATCTTTATTGATCAGTAATAATAATGTCACTTGTTTTAGTTTGGTATAGACAATAATCTTAATTTTGTTCTAATTTCGAATTTTATTAAATCAAATTAAAATCAATCCGATTTAAATTTAAAAATTCGATTTGAAAAGGTATACAAAAGCATGGTTGTTTTCCGTACTCAAAAAAGATAAAAACTTAGTCCTAAAATCAGAAGATTTTATTGATTCATTTCGAGATCGAATTGATATGTCATTGAATTAGTATCATGTATCAGAACGGAATGTAAGACAATGAATGTGTGCACCTCTTTGTCGTCATAGACCCGCTACGATATGGGAAAGATAGCAAAAATATACTAGTAATGAATTTTCAATCGCGGATACATATGTATCCTTACCATACCGAAACGACTGCCGTTATTGCTATCAAACCAATAACGATTCATACAAGCTAAATCTTCTAATCGATAATTGGGCCACAGAAATAACTTTAATTTAATAAGTTTCTTTTGATATCCTTTGCTTTTATCCAAAACCTGAATGTTTACCTTATTCCCATTCCCCAATGCTGAATTTTTATGCATATCATTTCTATTCCTAGAATTGAAACAAATTAGAATTCGAAATTCTCTCCGAAGTCTAGGTGATAAAAGATTTTCAGGAACAAACAAATCATAATGATTTTTATCCCTATTTCCAGTCATCTTTTTATATTTGGTAATGACTTCATCAGAATTCTTATCAACATGAGTTTTTTCTCGGTATTTTTGATTAATTTTGTGTTTACTTTGATGAACCAACGAAATACCAATGGTTTGAGACATAATAAATTGCCCATCATTTTTTATAGATAGACGAATTGGTTCAATAATCAAAATTCCTCTTTTGATCAATTCTGTAAGAGTTAAATTTTTCTGAATCATCAGAATATCAAGACTCATTTCTCCCCTTTGAATAGAGGATATAGTTATTTCTCGTGGATTTATCAGTCTAAGCAGGAGACAATATACTTTGATGTTATTAATTATTTTTTTATTTAAAATATCATCCCATCGCAATTGAAAAAGAAAATACCTTTTTAGTAAGAAATCAAACTCCGCTTTTGTATTGTTCTTGTATTGCTTTTTATTTTTATGTTTTTTCATGTCCGAGCCCGTATAATCTTCTTCAACATCTTTTTCTTGGTTTGAAAGAGCAGATTCAAAGTTTGCTTGGTCCGCGGCGGATTCTTTTTGCCCTTTATTTCGTTTTTTTAATTCAAGAGATTTTTTTTCACTGGAGGATATTGATATAAAAGGATCCTTTTTTTTATTTCCAGCGATGCTTTTGTTTTCAATATCAGTAGCGTTTTCATTTATATTAGAATCTAAAAGAAGTAATTTTATTGGTATAACCCACGGTTTTGTTTTATACAAATTATAAAATATCAAAAATTCTGGGAAGAACCAACGTTCAAGATTTGATATGGGACGATTTAGTATTTCTTCATTCATTCCCATCCAATCAAAAAAACGTTTTTGATTGGATAAGTTGATTTCTTGATCTTGATGAATTGTGAGATAAAAAAGATTTTTCTTTTTGATTTTATCAATTATTTGATAATTATTAAGCTTAGCCTTAGTAGATTTTTTATTACTGTTTGGGTCAGTATCAATATTGATCCAAGCCTCGCTATCGATTTTCGTTCTAAGACAAAAATCGAGAATTCTCCAATCAAAATATTTTCTATCCAGATTTTTCTCCATATCTCTAATATCATCTTGTACTAGATCCTTATTGATAGGGATAATAGGAATACCTTCCATCATATAAAAAGATTTTCGTTTATTTGTGTTGGAATTCGAAAAAACTTCTTGGTTATTTTTTACGTGTAATGGCGATTCATAAATTGAAGAGTACTTCGTATCTTCAGAATTAATAGATTTATATGCTAACCGATCATATCTATATTGTTTTTTAAAATTCTCTTTTTCGTTTAGTAATGAAGCCGTTTCAAAATTATTTTGTTTTTCGTAGTGAATAAATTTTGTTTTTTTAGAGGAGTTGCATAAATCCTTATTTTGATTCATACAGTGTTGATTGAATCGATTTCGCCATTTTTGTGGTACTAGTCTAGACCATCTAATCTGAGATATATCATATTGATAATGATTCCTTAACCAATTTGTCCATTGATTTATTCCAGAATTCTGACGATTCTTATGTCTTAATTGAGAATGAAAAAGTTCTTGTGTTCCAATAAAATAATCCTTTATTTCATTCTTAATAAAGGGGGCTGCTCCATTACATTGAAAGACAGATTTTAACTTATAAAAATAAAAAGGAATAAATTGGGTTTGTGAGAGTTTGTAAAATACATAGGCTTGTGAAAAGTGGGATAAGTCACAAAAAGTATTTGAATTCTTATTACTAATATTAGTATTATAAAGTGCCTTTTTTATAGTCGAAATAAAGTGAATTAAACTTTGATTTGTTTTATCCATTTTTTCTTGATTTGTTTCATTATTGGTAATGTATTTATTAATAATTTTTTTTATTGATTCAAGAAATGGTTGTGTATTGATCCTAGGAATATTAATGATCCACAGAAAGATATCTATGTATATCCTTTCAATGAAAAATTTCATAAAATAATGTAATTTACGTATTAGTCGAGCATTTTTTCTTTTTAATATCTGCCAAATATTTTTTTGTGATTCCAACCCTTTATCATCATCACTTATTTTGTTAGAACGAATATTTGGATCTGGAATTCGAAATCCGCCCTTTTTTTGATTTGTAATTTTTTCTATTTGGTTTATGATTGTGCTTGTTCTATCAGTTAGATCCTGCATTTTTTTTTCTGTCAATGAATAATTTGTCCAATTCCGAGGTATAGTTTCAATGGATGATGGTATAGTTTCAATGGACAATTCATCAATCATCAGATTACTGGTTATAGAATCTTTTTTCGTTTTACTCAATTCATATACTTTTCTTTTTCTCAATCCAAATAATAGAATTGGATTTATTTGTGAGAGTTCTTTTTTTATTTCTTTTAAAAAAAGAATCCTTTTAATGACCCATTTTTTTGTTTCTTTTAAAACATTTACAAACAATTTTGTTTTTTCTTTTAAAATTCTTAGAATTAGAAAGCATTTCTTTTTCAATTTTCTAATTTTTCTTTTGAGTTCTTTAAAAATGGGTTCAAAAAATGAAAGTTGTTTTCTGGGAGAATCAAAAGGGAATTCAGCTTCCATTCCAAAAATTGTTAAAAAGCAAAAATCATTTTTTGAATCTTTCTTTTTCATTGGATCATTATAAGGGGCTCGTGGGTTAGATGTGTGCCAAGGTTTCAGACGAAAAGGAAATAGGATCTTAATCTGAATACCGTCTGTTAACCAGTTTTTTGGAAATTCTTTTTCTGATAATTGAACGCCATTATAGGTGCATTTAACATACATTTCTCGATTCCAATCTTTAAAATCCTCGGACCATTCGGGAAATTGAAACAATAGCATACGGGCGATATTTTTAACTATTATCAATGAAGGCAATATAATATATTTTCTAAGAATCGATTGGGTTACTAACAAAAAACCTCTTAGTACTTGAGCAAGTAAAATACTATCCCAGGCTTCCGCTATTTCTATACGTACTTTCTCCTTTCTTTTGGCTTCCTCTTTTTTATCCTCTTCCTTTTTTTTCTCACTTTCTTCTGTGGTTTTCTCTTTAGAATCCGAAATTTTGAGTTCTGTGCTTGTCCACATAAAATTTCTCAAAATTAGGTTTATACGTTCGGAAATATCAAAAGAAAAAATGGGGGATTTTTCTATTCGGTCCAAAAAGAGGGGGGAATGCGCATCTGCCTCAAAGAATTTCCAAGTAACTATTTTACGTCTTTGAGCACGCACAGAGCCTTTGATTATGTCTCGACGAAAATTCGATTGTTGTGAATAATGTATCAAAGCCACTTGGTCTGTTTGATCAGTATTATTAGTTTCTTGGGTATTACTATAAGTATCAGTATTCCGTTGGTTATCAGTAAAAATAACTATACGTTTTGCTTTTCTTGAGCGAATCTCATGATCCACTACCACACTTTCCTCGCTTTCTCCCTCCTGTTGTTCCAAATTGTTAATTAATTTGTATGACCATCGAGGGACTTTTTTTTGGATTTCTTTTAGTGCAATAGATTTTTTTTTTATTGTTTTCTCGTTGGGAAGAGTTGTATCTGCATCAAATAAAAATTTGAAAATTTTGATTCTATCTTCTGAATCAATTCTTACTTGTTCGTGTTCGGGAACTAAAAAAGGTCTTTTAAAATTCAAACTTGATTTTACAGCAAATTTATTGATTAAGTTCAA